CGCGTGTGATACATGTACCTTCTATTTCTCCGAGCAAAGCTCTTCGCATTGCAATGCCTATTGTATCGGCTTGACCTTTCATAAGTGGGGCCAGAATAAAGCGTCCATAATAAAGACGCTTACTGTCTGCTCTTGATTCAACACACTTCCACTGTAGTGTCCGAGTAGATACTGTTACTTTCTCTCGAACCATAGTATATTATTTGATCAAATCATTGAATTATTTATTTCTCTTGAAATCTCTTCAATGTTTATTTTTACACACGTCTTTTTTTAGGAGGCCTACAGCCATTATGTGGCATAGGAGTTACATCCCGTATGAAACTTAATAGTATACCACTTCTACGAATAGCTCTTAATGCCGCATCTCTTCCGAGACCCGGGCCTTTTATCATAACTTCTGCTCGTTGCATACCTTGATCCACTACTGTCCGAATAGCATTTCCTGCTGCGGTTTGAGCGGCAAATGGTGTACCCCTTCTTGTACCCTTGAATCCACAAGCCCCGGCAGAGGACCAAGAAATTACTCGACCCCGTACATCTGTAACAGTCACAATGGTATTGTTGAAACTTGCTTGAACATGAATAACTCCCTTGGGGATTCTACGTGTATTCTTACGTGAACCAATACGTCTATTTCTACGCGAACCAATTTTTGGTATAGGTTTTGCCATATTTTATCATCTCATAAATATAAGTCAGAGATATATGGATATATCCATTTCATGTCAAAACAGATCCTTATTCTTTTTTTTTTTTTACTTATTTATTTTATTTATTTATTTGTACATCTGTACATCGGGTCCTTTAGATTTCGAGAGTCTTTTTGTTTTAGAAAGATTATCCTTGTCTTTGTTTATGTCTCGGGTTAGAACAAATTACTATAATTCGTCCCCGCCTACGGATCAATCGACATTTTTCACAAATTTTACGAACGGAGGCCCTTATTTTCATATTTGTCATTCCTCTTTTTAATTCCGAATCTACTTATTGGAAGAAAATAAGTTTCTTGAAATTTTTAATTTCGAATTGTATCCTCACGAAAGAATGTTGAAATTGAAAAAACCGCCGAATCATTCAAGTCTTTGCTTTGGAGTCTCTAAATTATACGCCCTTTGGTTGAATCATAAGGACTTACCTCAATTTTTAGTCTATTTCCTGGTAGTATACGTATAAAACTAGATGAAATCCTTTACGAAGCAAAAACCAGAATCATTTTTTTTTTATCTAAACGAATCCGGAAGATACATACCATCGGTAAGTTGTTCAGTAATTAAACCCTCATGAATCCATTTTTGTTGTTTCATTCCAGGTAAAACCGCTTTGGAGTATCAACTAATGTAAGAGGGATAATATTAGAAACTTGTCCTTTCTCTTTTTTCACAAATATGACCGTGTCGGCTATTAGAAAGATTACCATATATAACACAAAACTTCTCCGCCGATTCCTTCTAGTCGAGCCTTTCGGTCTGTCATTATACCTCGAGAAGTAGAAAGAATTACAACCCCCATTCCGCCTAAAATTCTAGGAATTCGTTGATAGTTAGAATATATTCGTAGACCGGGTCGACTGATCCGTTTTAAATTTAAAACAGTTCTATATGGTCCTTTCCTATTTCTTCTATGTCGTAGGGTTAAAACCAAAAAATATTTGTTGCTTTCTTGATGTTTTCTCACGTTTTCAATAAAACCTTCTTGTAAAAGGATTTTAACAATATTTTCAGTGATGTTAGTAGATGGTATTCGAACTGTTCTTTTTTTATTCATGTCAGCATTTCGTATAGAGGTTATTATGTCAGCAATAGTGTCTTTACTCATGATAAACTAAGATTTTTGTTTCCCCCGAATTTTGATATAATCAACATGCTCTTTTTCTTTTTTTCTGAATTTTTTAATATTTATGAATTATTAAAGATATATACGTGATAGATAAACAATTTACTAATTAATTAAAACTAATTAATTAAATAAATTGAATCAATTTCATTCAAATACTATATTAAGGTCTTCCCCTATAATACTTCAGGTGCTAATGAAACTATTTTAGTGAAATTTAACTGTCTTAATTCCCGGGCGATCGCGCCGAAAATTCGGGTTCCTTTTGGATTTCCTTCTTGATCAATAACAACCGCAGCGTTGTCATCATATCGTATTATCATACCGTTGTCGCGTTTGAGTTCTTTACAAGTACGTACAATGACAGCTCGGACCACTTCCGATCTTTCTAGAGGTGTATTTGGTACTGCTTCCTTGATTACAGCAACAATAATGTCACCAATATGAGCATATCGTCGATTACTAGCTCCTATGATTCGAATACACATCAATTCTCGGGCCCCGCTGTTATCCGCTACATTCAAATGGGTTTGAGGTTGAATCATATCATTTTTTTTTTTTTTTTTTATCGGTTTTTTATTTTTCAATGCAAAGCAAAGGTATAAATAAAAAAAAGAAATATTATTTGTTCAAAACAAAAAAAGAAACCTGCAATTGTTTTTTTTTCATCCCAAAAACCCCTTTCGTTTGTTTCTATATTCCTATCCAGAAAGAATGAATTGAGTTCGTATAGGCATTTTAGATGCCGCTATTGAAATAGCCCTTCTAGCTATATTTTCTGCTACTCCGCTCATTTCATAAAGTATTCTACCGGGTTTAACGACAGCTACCCAATATTCGGGAGATCCTTTCCCCGAACCCATACGTGTTTCTGTAGGTCTTACTGTAACAGGTTTGTCTGGAAATATGCGTACCCATATTTTTCCACCGCGGCGTGCATTTCGTGTCATTGCTCGCCGCCCTGCTTCTATTTGTCTAGATGTGATCCAAGCGGGTTCAAGCGCTTGAAGAGCATATCTACCGAAGCAAATACGATTACCTCGATAAGATATTCCTTTCATTCTTCCTCTGTGTTGTTTACGGAATCTGGTTCTTTTGGGGTTATAGTTGATGGTTGTTTAGCAATTCCATCCATCTCTACTACAGAACCGGACACGAGAGTTTCTTCTCATCCAGCTCCTCGCGAATTAAACAATTAAAAATAATTAAACAAAAAAAATACACGGTTAATAATATATGGAATCGTGGGATTCTTTGAAATTTGATCTAATCGATTAGAAATTAGAAATTTTTTGTGTTTTAATATATAATTTAACACGTATTCTATTTATAGATAATGTCGTTTTGGTAGAACGCTATAATGAATCTTTATTTTGTTTTTCCTTTTATTTCGAATCGACTAAAATTTAGAAATAAAAAAAAAATTCGCGGGCGAATATTTACTCTTTCAACATTCAGTTGTAAGATTAGTCTATGACATGACCTCTCAGAATAAATGAATAGGTTTCTGGTTCGTTCCGCCATCCTACTCAATGAATCATTAGGATTCGTTTTCAATAGAATCTTATGCATTCACAGGTTCTGTCGTTCCCACCACTTCTCGATTAATGATTAGGTCTGAATTTTACAACGGAGCCTCCAATTAAATTTATTCTTGAGTCAACCTTCTCAGTCTTTATTGGCTCGGGGCTCTTGATTTTTTGTTCTATGCACGGATTTGTCTAATTATGGATCAATCAGTATTGATGCTTTATTACATTCCCTTTATATGAGATGACTCATAGACCTTACATATTAGAATTATATATCATTAATATTCTTTTTCTATCTTTCTCTCACCCTTCCATTTATCTGTATACTTTATATTGCTTTACAACCCATAATATATTGCTTTATAACCCATAATCAGATTGTTTTTTTTTTTTTGTTTATGTAAAAAAGATTTCAGTTGCTACAATGATATGACTTATATATCATATCTTGACTGGTTCTTTCTATCCAGATAACACGAAGTGATGAGTTGGTTATTAGTTCTATAGTTATCAGTTTGTACTATGGGCTGTCCATTTTTTTGAATCCCAACCCTAAAAAAACCAACGAGTCACACACTAAGCATAGCAATTATATCAAATGATTAATCGAATTTTTATTCAACCTTATAGAATTGTTCTTTTTTTTTTTTATTATTTACCAGAAAAAGAATGAAAGAGTTTGCCATTTTTTGTTTTATCACCAGATATAACTAAATATAAGTCAAGTAAGTTCTTATTATTCCTCGTCTACAAATATCCAAATTTTGATGCCTAATACCCCATAGATAGTTCGAACTGCATAGGAACAATAATCAATTTTAGCTCGAATGGTTTGTAGAGGAACTCTACCTTCTCGGATCCATTCAACACGTGCAATTTCTTTTCCGTCGATACGCCCTGCAATTTGTACTTGAATCCCTTTTGTACCTGCCTGTTCAGTTAATTCAATAGCTTTTTTCATTGCTTTGCGAAATGAAACTCTATTCTTTAATTGTCCGGCTATAAATTCTGCAAGAATATTGGGGTGCCCGTAAGGATTTGCAATTCTTGTAATAGCAATGTTGAGTTTTCGGTTTACACAATTGAGTTCTTTTTGTACATGCGTCTGTAATTCTTCGATTCTTCGAGTCCTGTCTTCTATTAATAACTTGGGGAATCCCATATAGATTATGACCTGAATCAAATCGATTCTTTTTTGAATCTCTATACGTGCAATTCCCTCTACATTAGAGGATATTTTCATATTATTTTGCACATAATTTTTGATACAATCTCGTATTTTTTGATCTTCTTGTAGATCCTTTGAATAATTTTTTGGTTGTGCAAACCAAAGAGAATGATGACCTTGGGTTGCACCAAGTCTGAAACCAAGTGGATTTATTTTTTGTCCCATAATCCCCCACTACTATATATATCGTGAAACGTGACATCTGTTTGTATTTTTTTTTTATTCATTCGATTTTTTTTAAGCATAACATAATATAGCGTATTTGTATTTTTTATAATATAAAATATTCTTCCTTTAAGTATTCCTCAGCTCTAATTTATAGAATTTCCTTTTATCTATTTCTTCCTCTTCATCTAAAGATATATCTTTCAATACAATAGTTATATGACAAGTGGATCTTTTTA